ATTAAGGTTGTTTTAATCAGCAAATGTTCTAATAATTTCGTAATTCGTGCTGTATTAAGATGGATTTTTGCTAATTTCATGTGTTCTTAATTATCGTTATTTTAATTAATAAAAGAATTTAATAAATTCGTGATTAGATTTACAATCTAATGCCTAATTCTCGGCCATTTTATTAAATTTTTTATAATTAGTGGTACAATTTAGTATATTGTAGATAATCAGCTTCTTGATCATTTTATAAAATTTTATTTTTATAAATTTGGATTTATAAGTAGTGGGTTAATTGTGTTGTTTTTAATTAGTTTTCGATACTGTAATAAAATTAAAATAGGTTTTAAATTTATAATTATTAAGTTTATTAACTTATTTAATGTTTTCAAAACATTTGTTTTAATTTAAACTAAATAACTTCAATGTATAATAAAAATTTTATTATTGTATAAATGTGTAATTAAATATAATTACACATGATTAAAATTATTTTAATTATTATAAGTTAGTTTATTAATTTATTTTTAAATCTCACCATCGAAGAATAAGAGGATTTACAATATAAAATGAAAAATATAAAAAGGTCAGAATCTGCCCTGTTAAAATATAAGGTTCTTCAACAGGCCGAGCACCAATTCAAGTTAGCTGAATAACTATTGAAATAAAGAATCAAAATAATCACTGATTAATTGGATAAAAAGTTAATCCTTTAAATTTTGATTTGTGTGTGAATGGAAAGGTTATTAATGCTGCTACTGATAGTACCAAGGCAATAACTCCTAGTGCTTTATTAGGAATTGATCGTAAGATTGCATAAGCAAACAGAAAATATCATTCTGGTTGAATATGTTTAGGGGTAACTATTGGGTTTGCTGGAATAAAATTATCAGGATCCATAAGTGCAAATGGAAATAAGAGTGATAGGATTAGTAAGGCTCATAATATTACAACAAATCCTACAATATCTTTATATGTAAAATATGGATGAAATGGAACTTTATCTACTTGTCTTGAAATTCCTAACGGGTTTCTGGCCCCTAGTTGATGTAAAAATACAATATGAACAGCAGAAAGGGCTGCAACTACAAAAGGAAATAAAAAATGTAGTGAGTAAAATCGTGTTAAAGTTGCATTTTCAACTGCAAATCCACCTCAAATTCAATTAACTAAATAAGTTCCTACATAAGGGATGGCCGAGAACAAATTGGTAATTACCGTTGCACCTCAAAAAGATATTTGACCTCATGGTAGGACGTAACCTAAAAATGCAGTTGCTATTACTAAAAATAAAATAATAACTCCAACCATTCAAGCTGGAATATTTACATATGAGCCATAATAAATTCCTCGTCCAATGTGAAGATATAAACACACAAAGAAAAATGAAGCCCCGTTAGCATGTATAGATCGAATTAATCACCCATAATTTACATCTCGATGAATATGAGCAACTGAAGAGAAAGCCAGATCTACGTGAGCGGTATAATGTATAGATAAAAATAAGCCTGTTACAATTTGGATAACTAAGCATAAACCAAGTAGAGATCCAAAATTTCAGAATGTTGAAATGTTTCTGGGAAGTGGTATATCAATTAATGCCCCGTTAATGATTTTAATTAGGGGATGAGTTTTACGTGTGGGTATTTTCATAAGTTATAAGGCGAAGAGGCCCTGAAGAAGATTTTATAATTTTTACCACTACCAATAAAGCTAGTAGCAAGTAACTAATAATAAAAAACGTAAAAAATGCTGAAGGTGTGTTATAAATGGGGCTATTAAACAATGAATTTGAGTTAAACTTATAGTCATTTATTAAAGAAGAACAAGCTATTGTTATCTTATTTGATAAAATAATAGGGTCCAATGTGATTAATAATAAAGAAATTAAACAAATGGTTGTAAAGGAAACTAAAAAAAAGGTCAAATCGATTGAGAATTGCTCATTTGAAGCTAAAGAAGCAACATAAATAAATAAAACCAATATTCCTCCTAAAAAAATCAAAAATAAAATATAAGAAAATCAGAATGTTTTGTTTAATGTTCCCGAGGCAATTGCTACTAGTGTTGTTTGGATAAGTAATACGAGTCCAGCTGAAAGTGGATGAAATACCCGCATAAAAGAAATTGAAAATATAATAATAATTGGTAAGATTAAATATAAAATATCATTATGTGGTATAATGAAGTTTTAAGAAATTTAAAAATTTCAATTTTGGTTTACAAGACCAATGTTTTAAATTAAACTATTAAAACATTAACTAATGATAATTCTAAATAACAGTATAACCTTAGTTTCTTTTTTTATAGTATTTAGTGGATTATGATCTTTTGTTTCATATCGTAAGCATTTACTAAATACATTATTAAGATTGGAGTTTATTATATTAGGTATTTTTTTCTTTATAAATAACTGTGTCTCTGAAATTGGTAGAGAAGTGTATTTTGTTTTATTTTTCTTAACTTTAGCTGCCTGTGAAGGTGCTTTAGGCCTTTCTATGTTAGTGTCAATTGTTCGCAGACATGGTAATGACTATTTTAATAGATTTAGAACTTTAGGATGTTAAAATTTATTTTAGTTCTCATAGTATTGATAACTTTTGTTGGTGAGTGAAATTTAATTCAAAGAGGCCTTTTTATTTTGTGTTTTTTATTAAGTATTTTTTCTTGTCATGATTTTTATTTAAGAAACCTTGGATTTGGAATGGGAGCAGATTATTTGAGTTATATTTTGATCTTGTTAAGAGCTTGAATTATGTCACTGGTGATTAGATCTAGAACTAAGGTGATATTTAATAATGTTTTTCCTTCTTCTTTTTTAATTGTAAACTTATTTCTTCTGGCTGCCTTGTTTATCACTTTCAGGTCTATAGATTACCTAATGTTTTATATTAGATTTGAGGCTTCTCTTATTCCCACTTTGATTTTAATTTTAGGTTGAGGATATCAGCCAGAACGTATTCAAGCTGGTGTTTATATATTGTTTTATACTTTATTGGCCTCTTTACCATTGTTGGTGTCCATTCTGTATTTATATAAAACTAACGGAAGTTTGAGAATGGGTTTAAATTATAATATATTAAACATTAGGAGAATAAATTTAATTTGGTTTGTTTGTTCTATGATAGCTTTTGTAGTTAAATTGCCTATATATATATTTCATTTATGGTTACCTAAGGCCCATGTGGAAGCACCTGTAGCAGGATCTATGATCTTAGCGGGTGTATTATTAAAACTCGGTGGATATGGTCTTATTCGAATTTTGCCTTTATTTAGAGAATTGAATAAAAATATTAATTGAGTTTGAGTTGGATTAAGTATTTTAGGTGGATTTATTGTAAGATTGATTTGCCTTCGTCAGGTTGATATAAAATCATTAATTGCTTATTCTTCTGTAGCCCACATGGGATTAGTTTTAAGAGGCCTGGTTATATTTGGTTGATGAGGTTTAAATGGTGCAGTGGTGGTAATAGTTGGACACGGCCTGTGTTCCTCTGGTATATTTTGCTTAGCAAATATGGTCTATGAGCGGATGAGAAGTCGAAGATTATTAATCAATAAAGGATTGATAAATTTTATACCGAGAATAGCCTTATGATGGTTTTTGCTCAGAGTAGGCAATATGGCAGCTCCACCCACTATTAATCTATTAGGAGAAATTAATTTAATTATAAGAATAATTAGCTGAAGAAAAATTACTATAGTGGGTATTTGTTTGTTGTCTTTTTTTAGGGCCGCATACACTTTGTATTTATATTCCTTAAGTCAGCATGGACTTTTTTCTAGATCTTTATATTCTTGCTGTTCTGGTAAAGTGCGTGAGTATTTAGTACTTAGTTTACATTGAATTCCCCTAAATATTCTAATTTTAAAAAGTATTATTATCATACCTAATTTTTATTTAAATAGTTTAACAAAAACGTTGGTTTGTGGTACCAAAAATATAAATATAATTATTTTAAATCATCATTTGAAAAATATCAATTAGCTTGAGCAGAATATTATTTTTACTAATTTCATCTTTTTCCTCTATAATAATATCTTTATTTTGTATTTTATTTGAAAAATGTTATATTATCGAATGGGAGATTTTATCTATTAACTCTAATTCAATTTTAGCTACATTTGTTTTTGATTGAATATCTTTAATATTTCTAGGATTTGTTTTATTGATTTCTTCCATGGTAATTTTTTATAGGGGTGATTATATAAGGGGAGATTCTAATATAAACCGGTTTATTTACTTGGTATTGGCCTTTGTTTTCTCTATAGCAATGCTTATTATCAGGCCCAATTTAATCAGGATTCTTTTGGGATGAGATGGATTAGGTCTGGTCTCTTACGCCTTAGTAATTTATTACCAGAACGAAAAAAGAGCGAATGCCGGCATATTGACTGTTTTATCAAATCGTGTTGGAGATGTTGCTATTTTACTTAGAATTGGTTTAATATTTAAGCTTGGGGGATGAAATTTTATTTTTTATACCTTTTATCTTTCGGATAATGATAGGCTTTTATTAAAATTGTTGATTATAACTGCTGCTATAACAAAAAGAGCTCAAATTCCTTTTTCTGCTTGATTGCCGGCAGCCATGGCTGCTCCTACACCCGTTTCTGCTTTAGTTCATTCTTCTACATTGGTGACTGCAGGTGTTTATTTGATGATCCGGTTTAGGCCCTCTTTATTGGGTTCTAGGGTTTCTGTAGCGCTATTGCTTATTTCTTGTTTAACTATGTTTATGTCTGGGCTTGGGGCAAATTTTGAATATGATTTAAAAAAAATTATCGCCTTATCTACTCTCAGACAATTGGGTGTTATATTAAGGGTGCTTTCTCTTGGGTTTTCTAGATTAGCATTTTTTCATTTGCTAACACATGCTTTATTTAAAGCTTTATTGTTTATATGTGCAGGTGTAATTATTCATAATGTTAAAGAGTTTCAAGATATTCGGTATATGGGCAGACTTTGTAGAAAAATACCCTTAACTAGTATGTGTATAAATTTAGCTAATTTAGCGTTGTGTGGAACCCCATTCTTGGCTGGGTTTTACTCCAAAGATCTTATTTTAGAGATAGCTTTTATAAGTTGAATTAATATTATTTGTTTTATCTTATATGTGGTTTCAACAAGGTTAACAGTGTGTTATACATTTCGTTTAATTTACTATAGACTAACAGGAGTTTTTAATTTAAGTTCTTATAGGTCAGTAAGTGATAGGTCTGTTATTATAACAAGTCCTATGATTGTTTTGAGACTTGGTGCAGTAATAGGAGGAGCAACACTATCCTGAATTATTTTTCCCGAGAGTTATATAATTTGTATAAGTTTTTCTATAAAAATGCTTACATTATTTATTAGAGTTGCTGGGGGAGCATTAGGTTATTTATTAAATATTATAACTATTGACTATAAATTGAATCATTGAGGATTTATAATCTTGTAGTTTTTATGGGTTCTATGTGTGGTTCATACCTTTTATATCAACTTTTAAATATTTCTAAAAATAGCTTAATAGGTGGAAGAAATTTCTATAAGCTTTGTGATAAAGGATGGTCTGAGACACTTGGGGGGCAAGGTTTATTTAATTCATTTATAAAATTTTCAGTATCTTTGCAAGTTTTACAAGACAATGGTATTAAGGTTTTTATAAAAATGTTTTTAGTTTTTTCTGTAGTATTAATTTTATATTTTATTTAACTTTTATAATTTATTTGCAGAATATCGCGCTGAAGATGCGAAAGAGGTATTAATTACCTGAAAGTATTTTTAAAAGAATTATTCTTTAGCTTTACAGTGAAAATGTAATGTGTTTTAGATTACACCATAAAAACAAGAAACGAATGGAATTTAACCACTCAAGTTAAAAGTTAGAAGCTTTTTCTTTGGCATAATTCTCTATAATTTGATAGGAATAAATATTAATTCAATATTGTCATTAACAATGACACACCTCTTTTTGGTTTCTATCAAAATTAGAGGTCTTAATGTCCAAAATTTAGGTCGAAACTAAACGCAATATTTCGCTTTCTAATCATAAAATAAAAAATATTTAAGTTACATTAACCCCCTCATCAATAAATAAAAATATAAAGAAAAAGTCAAACAACATCTACAAAATGTCAATACCATGCTGCAGCTTCAAATCCAAAATGATGCTCAGAAGAAAAATGGCATTTATATAAACGAAATAAACAAACTATTAAAAATGAAGTTCCTACAATCACATGTAATCCATGAAATCCTGTAGCTACAAAAAATGTAGCTCCAAATACTGAATCTGCAATAGTAAAGGGGGCTTCAACATACTCAAAAGCCTGTAAAGCCGTGAAATATAATCCGAGAATTACAGTAATTAAAAGTCTCTGAAGAGATTGTCTATGGTTACCTTCTATAATTGCGTGATGCGCTCAAGTTACAGTTGCTCCTGAGGATACAATCTTCTGGGAAAAAAAACCCAAAAAAATGAGAAAAAAAAATAAAACTTCAGAAACAATAAATAAAATTATTCCTCAGCGTATTCCAGTTTCAACAATTTTAGTGTGTAGTCCCTGATAGGTGGCCTCTCGTGTAACATCTCGTCATCACTGAATTATAGTTAAAACTGTAGTTAAAAGTCCTAAAATTAATAAATCTATGTTAAATTGATGAAATCATTTAACCAAACCTGTTGTTAGCATCATAGCCCTAATAGAACCAGTAAGAGGTCATGGGCTTATATCAACTAAATGATATGGGTGCATGCCGTGAGATAGTGTCATTAGTTAATCTCTCTAGCAAAAAGTGTTCTTAGAACTGCGAATACATATGATTGAATTACTGCTACAGCAGATTCTAAAAGTAAAAGAAGAATTTGTGAAAGGATAAGGATAGTTAATAAATATGAATTTAAAGAAGGTCCAGTGCCCCCCGATAGCGTTAATAAGAGATGCCCTGCTATTATGTTAGCAGCTAATCGGACAGCTAGTGTTCCAGGACGAATGACATTTCTAATTGTTTCAATAAGTACTATAAATGGTATTAATACGGCCGGAGTTCCTTGAGGAACTAAATGGGCAAACATGTGCTGAGTGTGATTTACTCATCCAAAGATTATAAATGTTAATCACAGAGGCAAAGACAATGCCAAAGTTATAGCTAAATGACTAGATCTTGTAAAAATATAAGGAAAAAGACCCAAAGAATTGTTGAAAACAATTATAGAAAAAAGCGACACAAAAATAATAGTTCTTCTTTTTTGAGTGGGCCCTAAAATCGTTCTGAACTCCTTATGAAGAGCCAAATTAATTTTATCTCACAACAAGGATCATCGCGATGGAGAGATTCAGAACAAATAAGGAATAAACATCAATCCTAAAAAAGTAGAGAGTCAATTTAAAGGTAAATTAATTAATCTTGAAGATGGTTCAAAAATAGAGAATAGATTAGTTATCATTTTCAGTGTTTTTCTTCAGATTTAATTAATATTTTTTCTCTTCTTATTTTTTCCGGTAAGACTACATAATAATTAGAAATAAAAAACAGTAAAAAAACAAATAAAAATATAAATAATAAGTTTAGTCATATTAGTGGGGCTATTTGAGGAATTAAAAAATATCTAAGAATTTATTAAGATATATTTATAAAAATAATCAGAGGATTTGAAAATAAACTCACTTTATTGAAATAAACAAACAAAGAAGATTTAAACTTTGGAGATGAAAAAGTTAAAAATGGAATAGCAATTCGCAAATAAAAATAAAGTGTAATTAAAGTACACGATAAAAGCACAATGAATAAAATAAGTATATTAAAATTATTTAACTCTTGGATAATAAATCATTTAGGAATAAACCCTGTAAAAGGCGGTAACCCACCTAAGGAAAACAATGCCGCAAATATTGTGAAATTAGAAGTTGAAGAAGATTCTTTTTTATCAACTAGGTTACTAATATAAAACGCCTGATGGTTGTGAAAAATTAAAGCAACTGACCTTGAAATACAACAATAAAACAAAAAATACATAAACATTATATTTTCTCTCAAAATAGCAGCCGATAATATTCATGCTATGTGATTAATTGAAGAAAAAGCTATAATCTTTCGTAAAGATGTTTGGTTAATTCCTATAATTGATCCAATAATCGCAGATAAAATTGCCGATCCTACAATTATAATATAAGTTTGTTGATAAGGCATCAATAATAAAATAAGAGAAAGAGGTGCAACTTTTTGAATTGTTATTAAAATAATAAGACGGGGTCAAGTTAATCCTTCTATAATCTGAGGAAATCAAAAATGAAACGGAGCTGCTCCTAATTTTAATAGTAAGGCCGATAAAATTATAAAAAATGATATATTAGAAGATACCAATATTAATGATCCACTAAAAATAATAAATGACGATCCTAAGGCTTGAATTAAAAAATATTTTAAAGCAGCTTCTGAAGAATAGCGGTTATTTATTGTTAAAATAATAGGAATAAAAGATATTAAATTCAGCTCTAATCCCACTCAAGCTATAAACCAAGAAGGTGCTGAGATAGCTATAATAACTCCCAAGGAAAGAGTAGACATAAATATTATATTTGATAAAGATAAAAAAATATTAAAAAGAATGTTGAATTCATTGTAGGTTTAAACCCACAGTTTTAAACTTATAATTAATAGTTATTTGCAATTGTAACTACAAAATTGAAAATTTTAAACTTATAATTAATAGTTATTTGCAATTGTAACTACAAAATTGAAAATATCTTTTTTTAGATAAATTAAGCACGACAAGCTTATGTTATTATTTTAACTAATTTTCAGTGAATAATAACCTACAAATTTAAAAGAGAGATTATAGTCTCATAGACGGGGTATGAACCCGTAAGCTTTATTTAGCTTATCTTTTAAAGCATAAATAGAATAAATCTATATTATTAACAATATCAATGTTACCCTTTAATCAGGCATTATACTAAATTAATTTGTTTAAGCTAGCTCTTAGAAGAACATATTATGAGTGCAAATCATATATTTTATTATAAATTATAGCTTACAGTTTATTCTGCCACATTTATCCTCAGGAGCAACTGTAACTTGAGCTCACCACACTCATAATACAATCCAAAAAGTAAAATAAATATAAACATGAGACCTGTGATAGCTCAAGAAAAAATATTACACAGGTGGATAATATATGCAAGGGGTAGAATTAATGTAATTTCTACATCAAAAATTAAAAAAATAACTGCAATTAAAAAAAATCGCAAAGAAAAAGGAAGTCGTGCCGATCCCTTGGGGTCAAATCCACATTCATAGGGTGAGTTTTTTTCGCGATCCATAATTGTCTTTTTTGATAATAAAGATGCAATAATCATTACAACACAACTAATTAATAAAGTTAAAAGTGTAGCTAAAAGTAAAAATAAGATTATTTTTTCTAATTAATTTAGACCTTTTGGGTGGAAACCAAATATACTACATATACTAAAAAAATCAGCAAGAAGTAAATTTTACTATAATGGGTTTAAAAGACCCACACCTAACTTCGGCCACCTAGCTAATATATTTAATTAGTCTTCTTTAAGAGATGAGACCCAGTTTAAAAAAGAATCAACTGAGACACTTTCAACGACAATTGGTATAAATCTATGGTTCGCTCCGCAAATTTCTGAACATTGTCCATAGAAAAGACCAGGCCGAGTAATTATAAATCTTACCTGATTTAGTCGTCCTGGGATGGCGTCTGCCTTTACTCCTAGAGCAGGGACTGTTCATGAATGAATTACATCTGCAGCCCTAATTAAGACTCGAATCTGAGTATTTATAGGTAAAACTGTTCGATTATCTACATCTAGAAGTCGAAAATTTGAAGAATTTATTTCATTAAGTGGAATTATATAAGTATCAAATTCTAATTGGAGAAAATCAGAGTACTCATATCTTCAATATCATTGATGACCAATGGTTTTAAGAGTTACCCTTGGTGTATTTACTTCGTCTAATAAATAAAGAAGTCGTAAAGAAGGCAGGGCAATAAAGATTAAAATAAATGCTGGTAAAATAGTTCAGATAATTTCAATTGTTTGATTTTCTAGTAAAAATCGGTTAATGTAAGAATTAGCGAATAAAGATGCTATCATATAACCCACTAATGTTGTAATTAAAATTAAAACAATTATGGTATGATCGTGAAAAAAAATTAATTGTTCCATTAAAGGAGAGGCACTATCTTGAAATCCTATGTGGGCTCATGTTGGCATTAATATTACTAATTGATTAAAATTATTAAGAGAAATTATAAATATTTCATTACAAGAGCTTAAATCTTGGGCACTTTCTGCCACCTTAATATTTTTAAAGGGATAAAGATAAATCCATAACAAGATCCTAAATCTTGGGCATTATTCTGCCACTTTAAAAATTAATTCAGTTAAGAATTAGATACCATGGGGATCTCCATATATCTGTGGTCAGCAGGAGGATACAAGTGTTCTCATTCAACTGAAGTTGGAAAAAAAGTTGAAAATATAACAGATCGTGCTGATACAAGAGCTTCTCAGACAATAATAATGAATCCTAATACAGCAACTAATGACACTATAGAACCCATAGATGATACTACATTTCATGCAGTGTAGGCGTCGGGGTAGTCAGAGTATCGTCGTGGTATCCCATTTAATCCTAAAAAATGTTGCGGGAAAAATGTTACATTTACTCCTACAAATATTACGAAAAAGTGAATTTTAAGTCATGTTGGATTAAGTGATAAGCCAGTAAATAAAGGAAATCAATGTGCAATTCCAGCAAAAATTCCAAATACGGCGCCTATTGATAATACATAGTGGAAATGAGCTACAACATAATAAGTGTCATGAAGAATAATATCAATAGATGAGTTAGCTAAGACAACTCCGCGTGTTAATCCCCCTACTGTGAATAGGAAAATAAACCCCATAGCTCAAAATAAAGAAGGTCTGTAATTAATTTGGGTTCCGTGAAGTGTACCTAATCATCTAAAAATTTTAATTCCTGTGGGAACTGCAATAATCATGGTAGCTGATGTAAAATAAGCTCGTGTGTCTACATCCATACCCACAGTAAATATATGATGAGCTCAAACTAAGAATCCTAGAATACCAATTGCTAGCATAGCGTAGATTATACCCAAGGTTCCAAAAGATTCAGATTTACCTGATTCTTGCCTTACAATATGTGAAATTATACCAAATGCTGGTAGAATAAGAATGTAAACTTCGGGGTGTCCAAAGAATCAAAATAAGTGTTGGTATAAGACTGGGTCTCCTCCTCCCGCTGGATCAAAAAAAGATGTGTTTAAATTTCGATCTGTTAACAATATAGTGATGGCTCCTGCTAAGACTGGTAAAGATAATAAAAGAAGAATAGCAGTAATGAATACTGCTCAAACAAATAAAGGCATGCGATCTATTGTTATTCCTTGAGGCCGTATGTTAATAACGGTAGTTATGAAATTTACGGCTCCTAAAATTGATGAAACTCCTGCTAAATGTAAAGAAAAAATTCCTAAATCTACTGAGGCTCCGGCGTGGGCAATAGCAGCTGAAAGTGGTGGGTATACAGTTCATCCGGTACCAACACCTCTTTCAACTATACCTCTAGTTAAAAGAAGAGTTAATGAGGGAGGTAAAAGTCAAAATCTTATGTTATTTATTCGGGGAAATGCTATATCTGGAGCACCTAGCATTAAAGGTACTAATCAGTTTCCAAAGCCTCCAATTATAATGGGTATAACTATAAAGAAAATTATTACAAATGCATGGGCGGTAACAACTACATTATAAATTTGGTCGTCCCCAATTAATCTGCCGGGCTGTCCTAGTTCTGCTCGAATAATTAAACTAAGGGAAGTTCCTACTATACCAGCTCAGGCTCCGAAAATAAAATATAATGTTCCAATATCTTTATGGTTAGTTGAAAAAAATCATCGTTTCGTTTATGCTAGGCTTTATAGTGGAAAATAAGACGTTAGACTGCAAATCTAAAAATGTGACTTGGTCGCTAAAGCTTAATATATGTTAGTGTTAAATGCATAAAAAGTTTTGATCTTTTAGGTTTTGGTGAAAGTCCCTTACATATAAATAAGATTTAAAAGAATTTACTTATTTTTATGGCTTTGAAGGCCATTAGTTTTTATAACTTAAAATCTCTATAAGTGGTATTTAATTGGCTTAAAGTAGCTTAAAGTTTGATTCTTGCTTGTAATATTTATATTATGATTGAAAAATACATGAAAATCTTAGTGTTCCTTTATACACATAAATTAAAAATTTAGTATAAAATAAATCTCAGTATTTAGTTTTAAGAAATTAATTAAAATTAGAATTGGTAATCATTTTGATTCTGACTAAAATTTGTGCCAGCAGTCGCGGTTATACTTAGAGGGTAAATAAATATAATTTGGTTATATAGTAATTATTTGGTTAATTAAAATTTATTATTTTTTTGAAAGAGTGAAATCAGAATTTAATAATAATAATAAGTTTAAAACAGAACTTGAAGAAACTATAAATTTTAATATATAAACTAGGATTAGATACCCTACTATAATTAAAGTGAAAATTTTGCCAGATTATTAATAGTTATTTTCTTTTAAATTCAGAGAATTTGGCGGTATTTTAGTCTTTTTAGAGGAACTTGTTTCATAAACGATAAACCACGAATATCTTACCTAATTTAAAATTTGTATACCGTCATTATCAGATAACTTTGATAAAATAAGTTATTGAAAGTAATAAAATTAAATAAATTAGATCAAGGTGCAGTTCATAATTAGGAGAAAATGGGTTACAATAAAAAATTTATTTAAACGAAGTTGAGAATGAAATTTAACAATGAAGGTGGATTTAATTGTAATAATATTAATTTTAATTATTTGATATAAGCTCTAAAATATGTACATATCGCCCGTCGCTTTCGCTTAAAACCGAAATAAGTCGTAACAAAGTAGGTGTGCCGGAAGGCGTACCTAGAAGTTAAATAAAATGGCTGAGAAATTAAGCACTAGATTTACAATCTAATTACGAATTTATTAAATTCTTTTATTAAAATAAAGCTTATGTGAAGCGTTTCGGAATACCGAAGAACTATTAAGATTAGTATATTTTAAAATTATAACTTATTATTATAATAAATGTATTATTAGTTGTGAGAAAAATAATTTAAATGAAAAAAAATTAGTATTTATTAAGAAATTTTTATAAGATAATAGTTAATAGTATTGTAAAAGAATGTTAATATATTATTAAAATAATTAAATAATATAAATTTAAATGTGCCTTGTGTATCATAAAATAATAAATTAATTTTTGTAAAAATTAATCCCGAAAAAAAGGTAGTTAAATTATTAAAAAAATTTTTGTATTAATAAAATTAATAATAGTAATTTAGAGATGAAATGTCAGTCGAACTTTTATATCTGGTTTTAAATAAAATGAATTCAATTCAAGCTTTATTAATTAAAATAGAGTTAAAGAACAAGGGGGTGAGCTTTTTGTTCAATTATAAAATAATATAAATTTAAAATTAAAATTTTATTGAGATCTAGGCTTATAAGTAGCCATTTTTTAAAAGTGTTTTAACTAATATTTACGTATTTTAATATATAATTTATATTATTTAAAAATTTAATTTTAATTTTTAAAAAAATTATAATTTAAATTGATATTTAAAAAGAACTCGGCAAAGAGATTCTTGCCTGTTTAACAAAAACATGTCTATATGAAGGTGTATATAGTTTAGCCTGCTCACTGATTATATTAAAGAGCCGCAGTATTCTGACTGTGCGAAGGTAGCATAATAAATTGTCTTTTAAATGAAGGCTTGAATGAAAGGTTGGACAAAGTATCATCTGTTTCTTAAATATTTATTGAATTTGACTTTCAAGTGAAAAGGCTTGAATGAAACGATAAAGACGATAAGACCCTATAAATCTTTACAGTAAACATATTTTATATCTTAATTTATAAGTATATAAGATATTAAATATGTAATTGTTTCGCTGGGGCGGCGTAGATATATAAACAAACTGTCTACACATTAAATTCAATAATTATTGATTAATAAAATTGATCCTTAAATAGATTAAGAGATTAAGATACTTTAGGGATAACAGCGTTATTTTTTCTGAGAGTTCTTATCGAAGAAAAAGTTTGCGACCTCGATGTTGAATTAAAGTATCTTTATGGTGCAGCCGCTATAAGAGAGAGTCTGTTCGACTTTTAATACTTTACATGATTTGAGTTCAGACCGGCGTGAGCAGGTTGGTTTCTATCTTTTGTTAGATATAAATTATTTTAGTACGAAAGGACCAAATAATTTAAAATTTTTATAATTTAGAATATTAATATCTTCTTGTTTATTAGTTTGCAAACTAATAATATTATTGAATAATAAGAAGAAAACATTGAATATGTTTATTTTTATTATCATATTAATAAATTACTTATTACTTATTATTTGTGTTTTGGTTGGTGTGGCGTTTGTAACTTTATTAGAGCGAAAAATTTTAGGTTATATTCAAATTCGAAAAGGACCTAACAAAGTGGGGTATATGGGATTGTTACAACCCTTTTCTGATGCAGTTAAATTATTTTTAAAAGAGCAAACAGTTCCTAGAATGTCTAATTTTTTACCTTATTATTTATCTCCTGTTTTTAGTTTATTTATTTCTTTATTAGTGTGAATAGTTATGCCATATGAGAGTGGTATGTTGAGTTTTAATATGGGTATTTTATTTTTTTTATGTTGTTTAAGTTTAGGTGTTTACTCTACTTTAAGGGCGGGATGGTCGTCTAATTGTAAATATTCTATGCTCGGAAGTCTTCGGGCGGCTGCACAAACTATCTCATATGAGGTTAGATTGGCCATTATTTTATTGTCGATTATTTTTTTAATTGGTGGGTTTAATTTAAATTTGTTTAATTTATATCAAGAAAATTTTTGGTTATTGATATTGACTTTTCCATTGTCAATAATATGGTTTGCATCTTGTTTGGCAGAGACTAACCGGACACCTTTTGATTTTGCTGAGGGTGAATCTGAGCTGGTTTCGGGATTTAATACTGAATATAGAAGAGGTGGATTTGCTCTTATCTTCATGGCGGAATATGCTAGTATTTTGTTTATGAGGATATTGTTTTCTTTAATTTTTTTAGGAGGATCTCCTTGTAGATTATTGTTTTATATTAAAACTGTGTTTGTGTCTTTCATATTTATTTGAGTTCGTGGTACTCTACCTCGACTTCGATATGACAAGTTAATATATTTGGCGTGAAAGAGATTTTTACCAGTTTCTTTAAATTATTTAATTTTTTTTATAGGATTGAAAATATTCTGTTTTTGTATTCTTTTATAAGGAAATCAAGAAGTAGTTTAAGTGAAGATTCTAGTTTTGGGAATTAGAGATAAGACGTTAGTTTTCTTTTTGA